TGGCATATTTCTATGCGGGTCTTACCAAAAAGGGATTGGGTTATTTCGGGAAATATATTCAACCAACCCCAATCCTTTTACCCATTAACATCTTAGAAGATTTCACAAAGCCTTTATCACTTAGTTTTCGACTTTTCGGAAATATATTAGCTGATGAATTAGTAGTTGTTGTTCTTGTTTCTTTAGTACCTTTAGTGGTTCCTATACCTGTCATGTTCCTTGGATTATTTACAAGTGGTATTCAAGCTCTGATTTTTGCAACTTTAGCCGCGGCTTATATAGGGGAATCCATGGAGGGCCATCATTGACTAGTTTTTGAAAGATTCTTTTTTAGCTTATCCCAAGGTAATGTATGCGTGGCTCAAAAAAAATCTAATCTAATTAGGAAATATAAATATACAACTCACTATATACAATCTAGAGTAATAGCCCCAAAGATATTAGAGTAGAGAGAGTTGTAAAAAAAAAAGGGGAAAGAGATCTAAAAGATCTTTTTCCTAAAATTCTTGGTTGATCCACTTATATTATACCATTCTCTCCTGAATAGATATTCATTTTATATTGCTGGTCGGCCAATCCGAATATTTCCTATTCGGAATCATAATTTGAATAAGAATTCTTGTGGTTTACGAAGTGTGAGTAAAAAAAGAGGGGTGCTCTATAGAAGTATTCCCCTTTCAGTTGATTTTCTTCAGCGATTGACCAAAATAAAATTTTCAGAAATAATAAATTGCGTGAACTTAGATCAATCAAATAATGATATTTCTATCCACTGATTCGGCCTAAGCAATTTGTATATTTAGATTGTATCCATGCGGGAGAATGATAAAGAAAGGGGAAGAAGTATTTACAAACAAAAAAGGGATTCATAAAAAATAGGGTGATTCGGATCGGAGAGGGAGGTTTTACCAGGTATATTAGATGTAAAAAATCGCTATGCTATAAGTCAACTTGTTTTTCTATAAGTCAACTTGTTTTTCGACGCATAATTCTCGAATTCGATTGAATTTAAGATGAATGAAGAGTTGGTTTACGTTATGGAAGAAAGGCGTGTATAGGTGATTGATATTAAATATTGACTAGTTATATATGAACTAAAGAGATATTAAATTTGCCCTACTACTATAAATTTGATGGCTATTCCAATAATGGCTATTCCAATAGAAGTCTTTCCGTATCCTCTGGGACGGTGAGTTCAATGAATAAACAGATGAAATCAAGAAAAAAATCGAAGAATTCAAAGAATGGTTCGGAACAAAGAAATGGACGGACGAAAGTCGTACGGATTCACAAAGACTTTGTCGATAGGAACTAAAAAAGAGATATCGAAGTAAAGTAGTTTTGATCCTTGAATAAGATTATTACTTCAATTTGAAGTTTGTAGTTACTTCGACTGGATGAATTGTAGCTTCAAGATGTAATATTAAGTTAGAATTCATCGGCTGACTGTATCATTAACCATTTTTTTTTGTATGAGGAACTTATCATGAATCCACTGATTTCTGCCGCTTCCGTTATTGCTGCTGGATTGGCTGTAGGGCTTGCTTCTATTGGACCTGGAGTTGGTCAAGGTACTGCTGCGGGCCAAGCTGTAGAAGGTATCGCGAGACAGCCTGAGGCGGAGGGAAAAATACGAGGTACTTTATTGCTTAGTCTAGCTTTTATGGAAGCTTTAACAATTTATGGCCTGGTTGTAGCATTAGCACTTTTATTTGCGAATCCTTTTGTTTAATCTTATAAATTCGAAAAAGCAATAACCCCCGGGAAGGGCTGATTTGTGGATGAGGAATTAGCATACTCACTCGCTTTCATCCTTTCCGTTCGTAGTCTAAGGAACCCCCTTTTATATTTTTTAGGAAGGGTTTAAATAAAGAAGGGGGTAATTCACCATTTCTAAATCGAATCTTTTTTGGCTCGATTTAGAAATAGTAAAATATATATATATATCAAATATATCAAAGGGGGGGCAGGACGATACAAAAAGAACTCTGTTCTTTTTTTTTAGTCTATCTATAAGAGGAGATCATATGAAAAATGTAACCGATTCTTTCGTTTCTTTAGGCCACTGGCCATCCGCCGGGAGTTTCGGGTTTAATACCGATATTTTAGCAACAAATCTAATAAATCTAAGTGTAGTGCTTGGGGTATTGGTTTTTTTTGGAAAGGGAGTGTGTGCGAGTTGTTTATTTCAAGAATAGGCTGGATCCAACCAGCTGTACTTTTTATGTTATAACTAGGAAAAGTAGGTACATTATCTCACGAATGACTTCTGAATAAAGAAATCATATGCAAGAACCATAGCATTTCGTTATTCGTTGGTAAATCCGCTTTGATTCTCTATCAACCAAAAATGTGGGACCATTAACTATGGTTAAAGCTAAATCATTTGAAGTCCAGACGCAGCATGGTACTCTTTCTACCACAATATGAATATTAATATAGAGATGCTTTCAAAATGAATAATTTATCTATATAAGAACACTCATATGGATAAAATGAT